AAAACCGCTAGGAACGAAAAAAGTCACAATTTGCCCCCCCCCCGCCGGGCGTGTGTGCCTACCAACTCAACAAGTTGTTTTAGTTGTTGAAAGGATTCCGGTGAAAAAAGAAGAAGGACAAACAAGCAAGAAAAAGTTTGAGACGAAACTGCTGGTGGGTAATCTAAGCAAATGACGAGGGATTCTTCGAGAAGTTAACAATTAGTCCCCATATTGAATGATTATAAATTATTCGGGGAATAATGGGTTTGAAACATACACGAGGAAGGTTCTGGGAGCAATATCAGTCGTGAATCTCTCGTGAACCAAGAGCCGTGTGAAGTAAGAATTTCATGCACGGTTCTGAATGAGCGGAAAGATCGAAAATCTTCTTCTCGACTCTGACTCTCCTACACCAGTTGTTGCTTTTTTCTCTGTTACCTCTAAAGTAGCAGCTCCAGTTTTATTTACGCGACTCTTCGGCCTAATTTTTCCACATCTACCTAATGAGTGGCATATCGTGGTAGGATTATTGGCTACTTCTAGCATGATATTAGGAAATCTAATTGCCGTTACTCAAATAAGCATGAAACGTATGCTAGCTTATCCCTCTATAAGCCAAATTGGATATATTATGATTGGAGTACTTGCTGCAGACCCGGAGAACGGTTATGCAAGTATGATAACTTATACGTTTATTTATATACTCATGAATCTGGGAACTTTTGCTCGTATCACCTCATTTGGTTTACGAACCGGAACTGATAATATTAGGGATTACGCGGGATTATACATGAAGGATCCTGTTCTAACATTCTCTCCGGTTTTACGTTCACCATCCCTAGGGGGTATCCCTCCACCATCCGGTTTTTTCGGTAAACTCTATCTCTTTCGGCATGGATGGAAAGCTGGTTCATACCCATCAGTTCTGGCAGCGCTCGTCACAAGTGTCATCTCTATCTACTATTATCTCAAAATAATTAAATTAATGTTCACTGGGAAGAATGGGAGGAGCGGTGCATCCACAACTTATATACAAAATTCATTAGTTTCTCCATCAATTTCAATTTCAAAAAGTTCTATTGAAATAGCTACGATCATTCGTGCACTAGCATCAATCCTATCGGGTATATTAATAGATCCCATTATCGGGATCACACGGAATACTTTATTCTAGACCCACTTCAAGTTGTGACGCGAACTTATTTTTTCGAACGATTTTTATTAAAAGCCGGTTCTGCTTCTGCTGTCCCAACTAGTCTGTCTCTACAACTTACGAAATAGTTATATCTCCTTCGGTAATTGATCCTGACATTCTCCTATCTAGCTTGTATTTGTCTTTTCGCACCCGGAATCACTTGCTAGGAAAATGATCACTCGTCTATTCCGGAGGAGATATAAGTATTTCCACGCGATGCACAGCTGGGGTTGGGCAGTGACAACCCATGCTGCTACATCCAAGTTTTTAGGCGGAAGGATAATGCCTATCTTTCTTGTATTTCCATATGGTATTATTTGATTGATACCGAAAAAAAGATTTGCTTGCGAGACAGGCGTGGGCTTGTCAGGTCGTGAAAAAAAATTCTCTGTAGGAAGAGGGAATCAACCACCCCTTTAGGGATGATTGATTGCGGGCGAGAATAGATTCGAACCCTCGGCCATCGTCAGTATGAGGTGGAATCCTACCACTCCGTGAAGAGGCAATGAGTAATGAAAAAGGTCCAGGGACCTCGTCTAAACCTGACCCGAGTGGAGTCTTCCAGTTAGTAAATTTGGTAGAAAAGAGATGAAAATTCGGTTCAGCAGTTGACAGGCATATAGATATATCCATATAATTGGATTGGTGAACGTAACTCCACCGCGTCTCCCTGCTTCGAAGGAGGGGTAGGCGTACTAGACTCGAAATGTAGTACCGCGTGGTACGGAGGTTCGAATCCTATGCGAGGCGTCCAGAGGTCTCGCATTTCTGGAAGAAGTATCTCGACTTCTCGCTTCTCACCAATGGAACTCGAAATTTTCACTCGGTCGATCCCCATGCTTGTCTTCCCGAGTGAAGTAGCACTGGAAATGTCTCTCCGACTCGAGAGACGAGTGGGTCCTATTGCAGAGATATGTGAGGCAGTAAGTCCCACCTTTTCCCTCTCTCTTTCCGAACCAAGGCTGGGACAGCAAATCCTAATATCCGAAAGGATTGGAGCGAGACCCGAAACTCGAGGAATAGTCTTACAGATACAGAATAGAGAGAAAACAAAAACAAAAAGAACGACTGAGATATGAACGTGATTCCTCTCAAATAAATGTAAATGAGATGAACCAGAAGTAGTAGTAGTTGGTTGTTTGGCGTCTCATCAAACACATAGGGGATGGGACTCAAAATTCCACCCTTTCCCTGCTTCCAAAGGACTCCAAATCCTTTCCTTTGAATGGGACTCAAAATCCCATTCATAAGCCAAGTATCTGGTTAGGGGTATCTAACCAGATACTTGGAGTTTCCATTCCAATTTTTAGAATAATAAATTACTGACCGAGCAATAGATGAAGAAAATGCCCTTATCTCCTCGAGAGCTATAGTGTAGCTCCCAAAATTTAAATTACATGCCGACTCCTCCCGAGACAAAATACAAGATCCGAAGATAGAAGGGAGATTTCATATGGGGATGATTGATTGCGGGCGAGGAGGGATTCGAACCCCCGACACCGTGGTTCGTAGCCACGTGCTCTAATCCCCTGAGCTACAGGCCCCGACCCCACTGGATCCATATTCGCTCCAGGATTCACTTCACTTCTATGAAATAGACTGGACTGGAACCAGCTTCTTTTTCCCTCCATCTATCTATTCCGGAGGTTGGTAAAGACTCGCAATCCCAAGATTCCCCCTCATTCATCGGCATCTTTTTTCTCACTGAAGAGATAGTGAAAGGATATGCTATATGGAGTTCCGGATAGAGATGAACCCTACGAGAATGAAGGGCATTCCACTTTTTTTCTATCCTGGCGTCGAGCTATTTTTCCGCAGGGCCCCCCCTGCAGTATTGTTGCCGCGGTAGAGTTTCACCACCAAGTTCGAGATGGATCGGTGTGGTTCCTCTACGCCTGGGACACCAGAATATCAACCCTTGGAAGATCAACCCTTGAGGGGGGATACGCATAGAATGGGGAAGAACTCATCAGTTTGAGTCTACGACTCCAGTCCGGAAGACACACCAGAAGTAGAGATGCACTTTCCAAACAACCCCCTGACCCGCTTCTCCCTCTATCCCTTGGGTAGAGGGAGAAGCGGTACGAAATTTATTTTCTTCCAGACCCCTAAATTAATAGGCTTGCTGTCATACAACCAAATATTAGGTGGCATTGCCTGATCAATTTGATCAAGTTTTGCAGGAACAAAGTTCAAACCTCTCGGTCTGTTAGGATGC